CCCCTATGGGTTCTATACCCGATTCATAACTAGATAGTTTCTCCGGTCCTTCCCTAACCGGGGCTAAAACTCCGGAAATTACAAATGCCAAGATAGGAATAATGCTTGATATTATCAGAAATGCCCAGAAAATATCATATTCGTGAAGCAGAAACATAAATGTACTCCTATTAATGTGGAATATGCTGAATTATTCGATTCGAATCGGAAGTGTCAATTTATCCAGAACTTCTTATCTTAGTTTAGGCGAAAGAAGAATATATTTTGATCAAACGGCATAGTTTAGAGTTTCTGTGGGACATATTTTGTTTAAAGATTCACCTAAGAAAATCCCACTTACATTTTTTATTTCGATTCTATTTAGATATGGTGTAGACATAGGGTGCTCCTTCTTACAAAAACAAGATTCTCTCACTTTGTCTTGGGTTCTCTATCCTCTATAAAAAGATAATTCTATAAAAACAAGTTAATAAAATACTAAAATATCCTATATTATCCTATATATCCTAATATTTATAATATCCTACCTAATATATATATATATTTATATATTATTATGATTACTATCTATATTATAATCCTAATACCTAATATATCCCAATAATAATTATTATAATAATTATTATAATAATTATTATAATAATTATTATAATATTATAAAATAAATATCCTATAATTAATAATTAATTCCTATAATTAATAATTAAATTAATAATTAATTAAATACTATAAATAGTCTATAATTAGTATATTCAAATTATTTATTTCATTTCCTTTTTTCTTAATTAATTTGATTCAATCCGTTGAATTGAGAGGTGACATATAACAAGTTATATCTTTCTCTACAAAAACAAAAAAAATTGGAAACTTTGAACCTGTACCATCCCACCTTATCAGAAATAAATAAGAAGGATGGAGTTATTTCATTAGAGTTAGAATAAAAGATTCTTTCTATTTTGGAACAATCTCTAGTAATAAACTAGATTACGATTTGGAATGAACCAAAATACTCGTTTGTTTTGTTATGGCAATAACACTTAATATTATTAATATAATGATAACACCAAACAATGGGGTAGATTCCGACACAAAAAAACTTTTACAGTACACCTATACTAGATACTAGACAATGAAACATAGCAAAGAGTGGAGTAATCTAATCGACGGAATCATAAAAGATTTACATAACATTACATTTTCTAATGAAAGAATTACATATTATCGAATGATTCAATAGACCAAATCAAACCCCCAACCCAAACCCCCCCCCCAACTCATAGAATATAACGTTAATCCTTTAGTACCAATTCATTATCTCTCCATTATTTGTGAATCAATCAATAAGGTTTCTCTTGTTCTGCCAAAAAAAGATTAGTGATTAGTCAGGACAGGGGTTTTCTACAAATACAAGACCTAAGACCAAAAAAAGAATACGTCTTAGACCCATGCTACTTAGAATTAGATTTCGTTGGGTCAGGTTGAAGTTTTTAGTCGGAATCATGTCATGATTTCCACTTCCTAAATTGATTTGGTAATGCTTTCATTTCTACGATACCTGGCCACAACTATGAGGAAATGAAAGCTATACTAAAATAATATAAAATATATTAGGATTATAGGGCTATACGGACTCGAACCGTAGACCTTCTCGGTAAAACGGATCAAACTTATTATTATCGAAATGATTTGAACTGTTTCAAAGACCCAACATGCATTTTGTTGCATTGGGCTCTTCCATCAACTGATGTAAAGATCAGTTATTCTACCATATTTTATCTTTAGAGGAAGATAATGAGATGGCTCCATGTGCTATGATTCATTATTTGTATTCTGATCTAGGAGCAATACCAAAGTGTTTCAAGGAAGTATTACGTTGACTTAGGTCTGCCTTCGGCCTAGATTAACCTAAGTTAAATAGAATCTCTATCGCCTCGCTGGAACAGTCGAATATGAGACTTCATACACCTTCAAGTTCATAGAGCGAAAAGAGGTTTTTTTGAGTCCCTTATACTCATTATGCCTAGCATTGAATGGGATGGGTATTTACCTTATCAACTATCAAATCACTGGTGGGTTCTATTTGATTTGGCAACTTAATTAGCGCCTGAATCGGACCGAACCAAATATTTGTTAGGTCAGGCTATTGTTCTCTTGTTCCCTCGAACCTATGGAATGGAGTAAGACATCAATTTTTCAATACGATCAATTATGTTCATTGCATAATTGGCTCCTTTGAAAAGCATTGGCGCACGTGTAAACGAGGTGCTCTACCAACTGAGCTATAGCCCTTGTTATAGACATCTTAACATATAGACAATTTCTTGTCAAGATAGATATTTCATAATCCCACATGATAGCTCTCTGATTTATTTATTTTATTTAAGCTTAACAGAAAGAAATTAGTATTGCTTGGAAATCCTATTCTATCTATAATTCCCGAAGTGATGGGTTCCTATTTGTAGTGATAAATGACCTACTTAACTCAGTGGTTAGAGTATTGCTTTCATACGGCGGTAGTCATTGGTTCAAATCCAATAGTAGGTAGAACTTATTAGATACTGGAGTCAATGAAATGATATCTAATAAGTTTTTCTACCCATCTTCTTTTTTTTATCAGATTAGACTTGATTGTGTTCAATTAGCAAAATCAACATGTGGTGTATATATAAAGAACTTTTAAAAAACTTATTCTTTTTATTTTGATCTAATGACTTAACTAGTAGGAAATAACATTGACAGCCTCCACTCGTGTCCTAGCTCGTCTGAGAGCTAGATTCGCTTCAATTGCTTGTCTCTTACCCTCAGCTCCACTCAAATTAGCTTCAGCTATTTCAAGAGCTTGTTGAGCTTCTTGCGGATCAATATCAGTACTTATTTCCGCATCATTTCCTAAAATGGTGATTTCATTATTACCTATTCTAGCAAAACCACCCATCAGAGCCACCGTTAACCATTGGTCGTTGTTAAAGCGTATTCTCAAAAGACCTATATCTACAGCCGTGGCAATGGGGGCGTGGTTTGGTAATACGCCAATTTGACCACTATTAGTAGATAAAATGATTTCTTTCACTTCTGAATCCCAAATAATTCGATTAGGAGTCAGTACACAAAGATTTAAGGTCATTTCTTTAATTTGCCCTCCTCTTCTAAGTTTATAGCTTTCGCGGTAGCTTCATCGATGTTACCCACCAAATAAAAGGCTTGCTCGGGAAGACTGTCTAATTCTCCGGAAAGGATCAGTTGAAACCCTCTAATTGTTTCTGCAAGACCGACATATTTTCCTGGAGAACCAGTAAATACTTCTGCCACGAAGAAGGGTTGTGATAAGAAACGCTCAATTTTTCGTGCTCTGGCTACAGTTAAACGATCTTCTTCGGATAATTCGTCCAACCCAAGAATAGCTATAATGTCCTGAAGTTCTTTGTAACGTTGTGAAGTTTGCTTAACTCTTTGCGCAGTTTCGTAATGTTCCTCACCAACGATTCGAGGTTGTAACATAGTTGACGTTGAATCTAAAGGATCCACTGCAGGATAAATACCTTTGGCAGCTAACCCTCTTGATAGTACGGTAGTAGCATCTAAATGTGCAAATGTCGTGGCAGGAGCAGGGTCGGTCAAATCGTCCGCAGGTACATAAACGGCTTGTATCGAAGTTATGGATCCCTTTTTGGTAGAAGTAATTCTTTCTTGCAAAGAACCCATTTCTGTACTAAGGGTAGGTTGATAACCCACTGCAGAAGGCATTCTCCCCAATAAGGCAGATACTTCTGATCCCGCTTGGACGAAACGAAAGATATTGTCGATGAATAGAAGTACGTTTTGCTCATTAACATCCCGGAAATATTCCGCCATGGTTAGTGCAGTCAACCCAACTCTCATACGAGCTCCCGGCGGTTCATTCATTTGACCATAGACTAGAGCTACTTTGGATTCTGCAATATTTTTTTCATTAATTACTCCGGATTCTTTCATTTCTATGTAAAGATCATTTCCTTCACGAGTACGTTCGCCTACTCCGCCAAATACGGATACGCCTCCATGAGCTTTGGCAATGTTGTTGATCAATTCCATGATGAGTACTGTTTTACCTACTCCAGCTCCCCCAAATAGTCCTATTTTTCCTCCACGGCGATAAGGAGCTAAAAGATCCACTACTTTAATTCCTGTTTCAAAGATTGAGAATTTTGTATCCAACTCTATAAAGGCGGGTGCGGGTCTATGAATAGGAGATGTTGTGCTAGTATCTACAGGACCTAAATTATCAACAGGTTCCCCAAGAACGTTGAAAATTCGTCCGAGTGTAGCTCCGCCAACTGGAATGCTTAGAGGAGCTCCCGTATCAATTACTTCCATTCCTCTCGTCAATCCATCCGTAGCACTCATAGCTACAGCTCTAACTCGATTATTTCCTAATAATTGTTGTACTTCACAAGTCACATTAATTTGCTGACCGACAGTATCTCGACCCTTAACTACTAAAGCGTTATAAATATTAGGCATCTTGCCCGGAGGAAAAACAACATCTAGTACTGGGCCAATAATTTGAGCGATACGCCCTAGGTTTTGTGTGGAAACCGCAGGACTAGAAGGGGTAGGATTGATTCTCATAATTATAATTAAAGTGAAATATGTCGAAAATTTTTTTGGAATAGTGCCATGCCAAGGGGAAAATAAATGTCCGATAGCAGATTGATCGGTTAATTCAATACAATAAGAAATAAATGGGAGTTAGCACTCGATTTAGTTGGTGTCACCCAACCGAATACGATTCAATCGTATACTCATTGAATGAGTAAAGAGTAAATTTTCAAGTTCAGCCAATCCCTCTTTTTTTTTTCAAAAGAAATATCAAGTACATGAAATCACGAGTAAGTCTCTTTAATTTATCTATCATTATAGAAAAGACCATCCATATTGGATTCCAATATATATAGAATTTGAACCCGAACTACATTTATGATTCAGTATTTCGATCTCGTTGGCTATTGTTCTTTCTATTT